ACGAAAAAAGTCTTTGCGGAACGGTCTAAATTAATACAGTTTGATTTCTCAACTCAATTAGTAAGTAGTGCCTCTAGAGCCCACCTCTTCCCCATACTACAAGTGAAAGGGAAAATGTAAAGACTACCATTAAAGCACCCCAAGCGAGGCTTACTATATCCATGTAAATTATGTCCCTAGTTCTATGAAGGATTTTTTCCATTATTGTTCAATAATAATAGTAGAATGATTGGTGCAGAGTCAAAAAATAATTTTGTCTAATCCAATACCTTTGATGAACCAATTCAAAAAATTCAATTAAAATGAATTAAATTATAAGTGTCAGAACTGCTTATATGATTGCTACTAGATAGAATGGAGAAATATTAAGCCCCCCGGTAGCGACACTCTCCGAAGTCTTAAGAACATTTTCTTAAGATATAAGAAAAATAAGACCTACTCTTTCTTTTGTTGCTCTTCATAAAGTAGAAAATTTAGGTCTTGCCTAAAATAGAAAATAAAAGAAAGCATTTGTGTGACTCTTTTTTCTATATTTGTATGTTAGAAAAAAATGGAAAAATAGAAAAATCTATTGAAAAATGAATATGTATAACTACCGTTTTTCCATTCAATTGGTATTAGATTGATTGAATTCCTGACTATTCCGGAATTTGCATAAGTTTCGATCCAAAGTATCTTGCGTTCTTTCCATAACGACTCCTATATCGCTATCCAATCGAATTCCAGATCTAGCCAATAAACACTACATCAGTAGTGTAAGGATTAACTATTATATGAATAATATCAAGTATATGAATAATATCAAGATTTTTTGATTTCTTTTTCCTATTCCTACTAGAAAACTTTCATTGAATCCTAGATGAAATAATTTAAGAACTTTCCAGAACAGAACCTTAAATCATAGAAAGAAGTAGCAAAAGTCCTTTTGCTTCGCGTGCTTCTTTTGGGAACAAATTATATGATCAAAACGGAATACAGTATTTCGTGCCTTTTGTTGATCAGGCGACACCCGGATTTGAACTGGGGAAAAAGGATTTGCAGTCCCCCGCCTTACCACTCGGCCATGCCGCCAAAGCGCGAGAAAATAGATGAAAGACTTTTTTGGGGGCGGGGGGCTCAACTTCTTATTTCTTATTGGAATCCCATTTTTCTTAATCTTAATTCCTGCGCTAAAAACTAAAAAGCGGTATCTTGAGCAATTTCAATTATAACAACAATTATGCGTATATGGAAACCCCAGAACTAAAATTCTTACATAGATATATATGTATATGAATACGAATTCTATTACAAAAAATCGCAAACAAGATATCTCTTCTAGTTTTCTATTTTATTTTGTTTCTGATTATTGGTTCTCTATCTCATCGAACATATCAAGCCCCAAATCCTTTGGTTTTACTGGTATCCAATTATTTTACTGGTATCCAATTATATTGTATATTGGAATATAGAATATCATAATAATGGTAAAAATGGAATCACTTTTTGTTGTGCTATTCTATAGAAAACAGAAAATTCCATGAAAATTCCATAAGTAAAAAGTATAAGTTAAGTAAAATTTCGCAATTCTTTTCCAGTTGTATTTTTTACAAATTCCATTCCAATTTGAGTATAAAATTCTCTTTATTCCTCTGTTCATACGTATTTCATACATTCCATATTCTATATGGAGTTAGAGAATATTTTATGTGATTCTGTTTACAGAATAGAAATTCTATAATTGTTAGATCGATCTATATATAGAATTTAATTTGATAAAGAACTATCCAATAATGGGATTGTTTCTTTTCATTTTCAATAAACGGGAAATTCAAAATGCTGGTGGATAGAAATGAGGAAATGTCTACAATCCCTGGATTTAATCAGATACAATTTGAAGGATTTTGTAGGTTCATTGATCAAGGCTTAAGAGAAGAGCTTTATAAGTTTCCAAAAATTGAAGATACAGATCAAGAACTTGAATTTCAATTATTTGTAGAAACATATCAATTAGTCGAACCGTTGATAAAAGAAAGAGATGCTGTATATGAATCAATCACATATTCGTCGGAATTTTATATATCCGCGGGATTCATTTGGAAATCCAATAGGGATATGCAAGAACAAACAATTTTTATTGGAAACATTCCTTTAATGAGTTCCCTCGGAACTTTTATAGTAAATGGGATATACAGAATTGTGATCAATCAAATATTGCAAAGCCCTGGTATATATTACCGGTCAAAATTGGATCATAACGGGATTTCAGTCTATACGGGCACAATAATTTCAGATTGGGGAGGAAGAGTAGAATTAGAGGTTGACAGAAAAGCCAGGATATGGGCTCGTGTGAGTAGGAAACAAAAAATATCTATTCTAGTTCTATTATCAGCTATGGGGTTGAATCTACGAGAAATTCTAGAAAATGTCTATTACCCTGAGATTTTATTGTCTTTCCTGAATGATAAGGAGAAAAAAAAAATTAGGTCAAAAGAAAATGCCATTTTGGAATTTTATCAACAATTTACTTGTGTAGGCGGAGATCCAGTATTTTCTGAATCCTTATGTAAGGAATTACAAAAGAAATTCTTTCAACAAAGATGTGAATTAGGAAGGATTGGTCGATTAAATATAAACCGGAGATTGAATCTTGATATACCTCCTAACAATACATTTTTGTTACCGCGGGATATATTGGCAGCTGTGGATCTTTTGATTGGAATGAAATTTGGAATGGGTACACTTGATGATATGAATCATTTAAAAAATAAACGTATCCGTTCTGTAGCAGATCTTTTACAAGATCAATTCGGGTTAGCCCTGATTCGTTTAGAAAATGTGGTTCGAGGAACCATAGGTGGAACAATTAGACATAAATTGATACCGACCCCTCAAAATTTGATAACTTCAACTCCATTAACAACCACTTATGAATCTTTTTTCGGATTACATCCATTATCTCAAGTTCTAGATCGAACTAATCCATTGACACAAATTGTTCATGGGAGAAAATTGAGTTATTTGGGACCTGGAGGATTGACAGGGCGAACTGCTAGTTTTCGGATACGCGATATTCATCCTAGTCACTATGGGCGCATTTGCCCAATTGACACATCTGAAGGAATCAATGTTGGACTTATTGGATCCTTAACAATTCATGCCAAGATTGGTCATTGGGGGTCTTTAGAAAGCCCGTTTTATGAAATGTCAATGTCTGAGGGATCAAAAAAAGGACGGATCCTTTCTTTATCACCAAATAGAGATGAATACAATATGGTAGCGGCAGGAAATTCTTTGGCCCTGAATCGAGGTGTTCGGGAAGAACAGGTTGTTCCAGCTCGATACCGTCAAGAGTTCCTGACTATTGCATGGGAACAGGTTCATTTTCGAAGTATTTTTCCCTTCCAATATTTTTCGATTGGAGCTTCTCTCATTCCTTTTATCGAGCATAATGATGCGAATCGGGCTTTAATGAGTTCTAATATGCAACGTCAAGCAGTTCCACTTTCTCGATCGGAGAAGTGCATTGTTGGAACTGGATTGGAACGCCAAGTGGCTCTAGATTCAGGGGTTTCTGCTATATCCAAGCACGAGGGAAAAGTAATTTCTACTGATATTGATAAGATCATTTTATCGGGCAATGGGAATACTGTAAACATTCCATTAGTTATATATCAACGTTCTAACAAAAATACTTGTATGCATCAAAAAACCCAGGTTCCGCTGGCTAAATACATTAAAAAAGGACAAGTTTTAGCGGACGGAGCTGCTACAGTTGGTGGTGAACTCGCTTTGGGCAAAAACATATTAGTAGCTTATATGCCATGGGAAGGTTACAATTTTGAGGATGCGGTACTCATTAGCGAACGTCTGGTATATGAAGATATTTATACTTCTTTTCACATAAGAAAATATGAAATTCAGACTCATATCACAAGCCAAGGACCTGAAAGGGTCACTAAGGAAATACCTCATCTAGAAGCCCATTTACTCAGAAATTTAGACAAAAATGGAATTGTCATGCTGGGATCTTGGGTGGAGACAGGCGATATTTTAGTAGGTAAATTAACACCGCAAATGGCGAAAGAATCGTCCTATGCCCCCGAAGATAGATTATTACGAACCATACTTGGCATTCAGGTATCTACTTCAAAGGAAACTTGTTTAAAATTACCTATAGGAGGTAAGGGCCGCGTTGTTGATGTGAGATGGATCCAAAAAAGAGGAGGTTCTAGTTATAACCCAGAAACGATTCGTGTCTATATTTTACAGAAACGTGAAATCAAAGTCGGTGATAAAGTAGCTGGAAGACACGGAAATAAAGGTATCATTTCGAAAATTTTGCCTAGACAAGATATGCCTTATTTGCAAGATGGACGACCTGTTGATATGGTCTTCAACCCATTAGGAGTACCTTCAAGAATGAATGTAGGACAAATATTTGAAAGTTCGCTCGGGTTAGCAGGAAGTCTGCTAGATAAACATTATCGAATAGCACCTTTTGATGAGAGATATGAACAAGAGGCCTCGAGAAAACTAGTGTTTTCTGAATTATATGAAGCCAGTAAGCAAACAGCCAATCCATGGGTATTTGAACCCGAGTATCCGGGGAAAAGTAGAATATTTGATGGCAGAACGGGAGATCCTTTTGAACAGCCTGTTATAGTGGGAAAACCTTATATATTGAAATTAATTCATCAAGTTGATGATAAAATACACGGACGTTCCAGCGGATATTATGCACTTGTTACACAACAACCCCTTAGGGGAAAGGCCAAACAAGGGGGGCAGCGGGTAGGAGAAATGGAGGTTTGGGCTCTAGAAGGATTTGGTGTTTCTCATATTTTACAAGAGATGCTCACTTATAAATCGGATCATATTCGAGCCCGCCAAGAAGTACTTGGTACTACAATCATTGGAGGAACAATACCCAAACCTCAGGATCCTCCAGAATCTTTTCGATTGCTCGTTCGAGAACTACGATCTTTGGCTCTGGAACTGAACCATTTCCTTGTATCTGAGAAAAACTTCCAGATGAATAGGAAGGAAGCTTAATCGACTTGTTATTGTTAATGAATCCGAATTTTTCTATGATCGATCGGTATAAACATCAACAACTCCGAATTGGATTAGTTTCCCCTCAACAAATAAGTGCTTGGTCAAACAAAATCCTACCTAATGGAGAAATTGTTGGAGAAGTGACAAAACCCTATACTTTTCATTACAAAACCAATAAACCTGAAAAAGATGGATTATTTTGTGAAAGAATTTTTGGACCTATAAAAAGTGGAATTTGTGCTTGTGGAAATTATCGCGTAATTAGAGATGAAAAAGAAGACAAAAAATTTTGTGAACAATGCGGAGTTGAATTTGTCGATTCTCGGATACGAAGATATCAAATGGGCTATATCAAATTAGCATGCCCAGTAACTCATGTGTGGTATTTGAAACGTCTTCCTAGTTATATCGCGAATCTTTTAGATAAACCTCTTAAAGAATTAGAAGGCTTAGTATACTGCGATGTGTGATTTGATCAAAATTTTGATTTTATAGTTTTGAAACGAGAAACTGTCATCCCATTGAATCAATTTTGGATGCCCTGGATCTGACATGTTTCTTGGGAGAAGGAACATGAAACTCCGAATTATGGGTGGATTCAATATTCCCCAAAAAAGTGGAATTGGTCTATGGTCGATTCAGTAACAAATAAATAGGAATTTCTAGTTCGACCTCGTGAAAATAGACTTCTTTCTTTTTATTTTATTTTCGAAAGTTGTTTATACTCAAGTAAGCAAATACGTCACGGTTGGCAAAGTCTATACATCGTATATAGGTTTTAATACTAATAGTATTATGACATAACCGTCGAGGCGAGTTCCGTACCTAAATGATCAAATGGAAGGAAACATAGACAAGTAAATCCCTTATAAATTAAAATTCCCAGGATCTTGGAATTCATCATTCGAAGGGAAGTAGACTACTCAAGAATTTCACATTTCATTTAGATTTAGGTTGGGATTGTGCGAATTGAATAAAGAATTCATAAATTCTAAAAAAAAAAAAAAAAATGGACAAAACAAAGAAGAATGAATTGGTGCTTGGTCTTCGTTGGGAACTTGAGTAAGGAGTAGCTCTTTTTTTTTTATCGATTTTGAAATTTGAAAGCAGGAACTTTTTTTCTTTATCTTTCTTTTTTGGGGTGTAGCTACTTGAGCCGGATGAGAGGAAACTTTCACGTCCGATTTTGAAGGGGGGCGATCCTATCGGATCCTATCCCAATTTTTCTTTTGCTAGGCACATAACTAAAAAACCTATTTTCTTACGATTACGGGGTTCATTCGAATATGAAATCCAATCCTGGAAATACAGTATTCCGCTTTTTTTTACTACCCAAGGCTTCGATACATTTCGAAATAGAGAAATTGCTACTGGAGCCGGTGCTATCCGAGAACAATTATCCGATCTGGATTTGCGAATTCTTATAGATTATTCGTCGGTAGAATGGAAAGAATTAGGAGAAGAAGGTCCTACGGGGAATGAATGGGAAGATCGAAAAGTTGGGAGAAGAAAGGATTTCTTGGTTAGACGCATGGAATTAGCTAAGCACTTTCTTCGAACAAATATAGAACCCGAATGGATGGTTTTATGCCTATTACCAATTCTTCCCCCCGAGTTGAGACCAATTATTCAAATAGATGGGGGTAAACTAATGAGTTCAGATATTAATGAACTCTATCGAAGAGTTATCTATCGGAACAATACTCTTACTGATCTATTAACAACAAGTAGATCTACGCCGGGGGAATTAGTAATGTGTCAGGAAAAATTGGTACAAGAAGCCGTGGATACACTTCTTGATAACGGAATCCGCGGACAACCAATGCGGGATGGTTATAATAAAGTTTACAAGTCGTTTTCAAATATAATTGAAGGAAAAGAGGGAAGATTTCGCGAAACTATGCTTGGCAAACGGGTTGATTATTCGGGGCGTTCTGTTATTGTGGTAGGACCCTGTCTTTCATTACCTCAATGTGGATTGCCTCGCGAAATAGCAATAGAGCTTTTCCAGACATTTGTAATTCGTGGTCTAATTAGACAACATCTTGCTTCGAACATAGGAGTTGCTAAAAGTAAAATTCGTGAAAAAGAACCAATTGTATGGGAAATACTTCAGGAAGTTATGCAGGGGCATCCTGTATTGTTGAATAGGGCACCGACTTTGCATAGATTAGGTATACAGGCATTCCAGCCTATTTTAGTAGAAGGACGTGCTATTTGTTTACATCCATTAGTTTGTAAGGGATTCAATGCAGACTTTGATGGGGATCAAATGGCTGTTCATGTACCTTTATCATTGGAGGCTCAAGCGGAGGCTCGTTTACTTATGTTTTCTCATATGAATCTCTTGTCTCCAGCTATTGGAGATCCTATTTCTGTACCAACCCAAGATATGCTTATGGGGCTCTTTGTATTAACAAGCGGAAATCGTCGAGGGATTTATGCAAATAGATATAATCCATGGAATCGAAAAAATCAGCAAAAGGAAAGAACGGGCCATAAGAATGATAAGTATACGAAAGAACCCTTTTTTTGTAATTCCTATGATGTAATAGGAGCTTATTGGCAGAAAAGAATAAATTTAGATAGTCCTTTATGGATTCGGTGGCAACTAGATCAACGCGTTATTGCTTTAAGAGAAGCCCCCGTTGAAGTTTATTATGAATCTTTTGGGACGTATCATGAGATTTATGGACACTATCTAATAGTAAGAAGTATAAAAAAAGCAAATTTTTGTATATACATTCGAACCACTGTTGGTCATATTTCTCTTTATCGAGAAATCGAAGAAGCTATACAAGGCTTTTGTCAAGCCTGTTCAGACGATACACTATATTTAATCAGAGGGATCTAAACTAAGTAATTCGATACTAAACTAACTATCGGCACAAATTCAGCTCTCTTCGGTTGCACTAGAACCAAACCCCAGTTCCTTAATTTCTATGCGAATTAAGATCGAGAAAAGGAAATTTTCCAATCATTGACTCAAAATCCATTGTCGAACCCTACGCAGCCGAATATGGAGGTACTTATGGCCGAACGGACCAATTTGGTCTTTCACAATAAAGTGATAGATGGAACTGCCATTAAACGGATTATTAGCAGACTAATCGATCACTTCGGAATGGCATATACATCACACATCCTGGATCAAGTAAAGACTATGGGTTTCCAGCAAGCCACTGCTACATCCATTTCATTAGGAATTGATGATCTTTTAACAATACCTTCTAAGAGATGGCTAGTCCAAGATGCTGAACAACAAAGTTTGATTTTTGAAAACCACTATCATTATGGAAATGTACACGCGGTAGAAAAATTACGCCAATCCATTGAGGTATGGTATGCTACAAGTGAATATTTACGACATGAAATGAATCCTAATTTTAGGATGACGGACCCTTTTAATTCAGTCCATATAATGTCTTTTTCGGGAGCTAGAGGAAATGCATCTCAAGTACACCAATTAGTAGGGATGAGAGGATTAATGTCGGATCCACAAGGACAAATGATTGATTTACCTATTCAAAGCAATTTACGCGAAGGATTGTCGTTAACAGAATATATCATTTCTTGCTATGGAGCCAGAAAGGGAGTTGTAGATACTGCTGTACGAACATCAGATGCTGGATATCTTACGCGCAGACTTGTTGAAGTAGTTCAACACATTGTTGTACGTAGAAGAGATTGTGGGACTACCCGAGGGACCGCTGTGCGTCTTCGAAATGGGACGATGGCCGAAAGAATTTTCATCCAAACATTAATTGGTCGTGTATTAGCAGACAATATATATATGGGCCTACGATGCATTGCCATTCGAAATCAAGATATTGGGGTTGGACTTGTCAATCGATTTATAAATTTTCAACCCAAAACAATATCTATTCGAACTCCTTTTACTTGCAGGAGTACGCTTTGGATCTGTCGATTCTGTTATGGCCGGAGTCCTACTCATGGCGACCTGGTGGAATTGGGAGAAGCTGTAGGTATTATTGCGGGTCAATCTATTGGAGAACCGGGCACTCAATTAACATTAAGAACGTTTCATACCGGTGGAGTATTCACAGGGGGTACCGCAGAACATGTACGAGCCCCTTCTAATGGAAAAATCAAATTTAATGAAGATTTGGTTCATCCTACACGTACACGTCACGGGCATCCTGCTTTTTTCTGTTATATCGATTTGTATGTAACTATTGAGAGTCAAGATAGTCTACATAACATGATTATTCCACCAAAAAGTTTTCTTTTAGTTCAAAATAATCAATATGTAGAATCAGAACAAGTGATTGCTGAAATTCGCGTGAGAGTATACACTTTGAATTTGAAAGAGAAAGTTCGAAAACATATTTATTCCGACTCAGAAGGAGAAATGCACTGGAGCACCGATGTATATCATGCACCTGAATTTACATATAGTAATATCCATCTCTTACCAAAAACAAGCCATTTATGGATATTAGCAGGAGGTTCGTGCAGATCCAGTATAGTCCTTTTTTCGCTCCATAAGGATCAAGATCAAATGAAGGCCCATTCTCTTTCTGTCGAAAGAAGATCTCTTTCTAGCCCATCAGTCAATAATGATCAAGTTAAATACAAATTCTTTAGTTCAAACCTTTCGTTTTTACCCGAAAGGGGGATTCCTGATTATTCAAAACTTAATCGAATCCTATGTACTGGTTATTCTAATCTGAAATATCCTGGTATCCTCCACGAAAATGCTGATTTATTAGCAAAAAAGAGAAAAAATCGATTCGTCATTCCATTTCAATTCATTGAAGAAGGGGAGATAGAAATAATGACCCACTCCGGTATCTCAATTGAAATACCTATACATGGCATTTTCCGTAGAAATAGTATTTTTGCTTATTTCGACGACCCCCAATACCGAAGAAAGAGTTCGGGAATTACTAAATATGGGCCTATAGGAGAGCATTCAATCGTCAAAAAAGAAGATTTAATTGAGCATCGAGGACTCAAAGAATTTAAGCCAAAATATCAAATGAAAGTCAATTATTTTTTTTTCATTCCCGAAGAAGTTTATATTTTACCCGAATCTTCTTCCTTAATGGTACGGAACAATAGTATCATTGGAATAGATACAAAAATTACTTTAAATATAAGAAGTCCAGTAGGCGGATTGGTTCGAGTCGAGAAAAAAAAAAAAAAAATGGAACTGAAAATCTTTTCTGGCGATATTCATTTTCCGGGGGAGATAGATAAGATATCCAGACACAGTGGTATTTTGATACCGCCTCAAAGGGTAAAAACAAATTTTAAAGAATCAAAAAAAGTGAAAAATTGGATCTATGTCCAACGGATTACACCGAGCAAGAAAAAGTATTTTGTTTTGGTTCGCCCAGTAATCATATATGAAATAGTGGACGGTATAAATTTAGAAACCCTTTTCCCCCAAGATCTTTTGCAGGAAAAGGAGAATTTGAAACTTCGAGTTGTAAATTTTATTCTTTATGGAAATGGGAAACCGATTCGCGGAATTTCTGACACAAGTATTCAATTAGTTCGTACTTCTTTAGTGTTGAATTGGGAACAAGACAAAAACAATTCTTCGGTCGAAGAGGCCCGTCCTTCTTTTATTGAAGTAAATACAAATGGTCTGATTCGTGATTTCCTAAAAATACACTTAGTGGAATCCCATATTTCATATATCAGCAGAAAGAGGAATGATTCATCAGGTTCAGGATTAATCTCTGATAATGGGTCAGCTCGTACAAATATGAATCCTTTTTTTTCTGTTTATTCTAAGGCAAAGATTCAACAATCACGTAAACAAAATCAAGAAACTATTATTACCTTATTGAATAGAAATAAGGAATGTCAATCTTCTATAACTTTGTCATCATCTAATTGTTTTCGATTAGATCGATTCGGCAATGAAAAAGATTACAATGGAATAAAAGAATCAATTCAAAAAGGTTCTCTAATTCCAATTAGAAATTCGTTGTTGGGCCCTTTAGGAACATCACATCCAATTGCAAATTCTTTTTCATTTTACGAGTTACTAACGCATAATGAGATTTCAATAACTAAATATTTGAAACTTGACAATTTAAACCGAGCTTTTCTAGTAATTAAATGTTTTTTAATGGATGAAAACGGGAGAATAGGTAATCCCGCTCCAGGCAGTAACAGCGTTTTTAATGCATTCCATTTGAATTGGTATTTTCTACATAATGATTATAATCATTATTATTGTGAATGTGAAAAAAAATTCATAATAATTAGCCTGGGGCAGTTTATTTGTGAAAATGTATCTATAGCCAAAAATGGCCCACACCTAAAATCCGGTCAAGTTGTAATTGTTCGCGCCGATTCTGTAGTAATAAGATCTGCTAAGCCTTATTTGGCTACTCCGGGAGCAACCGTTCACGGTCATTATGGAGAAATCCTCTCTAAAGGCGATACATTAGTTACATTTATATATGAAAAATCGAGATCTGGTGATATAACTCAAGGTCTTCCAAAAGTGGAACAAGTCTTAGAAGTGCGTTCAATTGATTCAATATCTATAAATCTCGAAAAGAGAGTTGAGGGTTGGGATGAACGTATAAGAAGGATTCTTGGAATTCCTTGGGGATTCTTGATTGGTGCGGAACTAACTATAGTGCAAAGTCGTATTTTTTTGGTTAATAAGATCCAAAAAGTTTATCGATCCCAGGGGGTGCAAATCCATAATAGACATATAGAAATTATTGTCCGGCAAATAACATCAAAAGTTGTGGTTTCAGAAGATGGAATGTCGAATGTTTTTTTACCCGGAGAACTAATTGGATTGTTGCGAGCGGAACGAACGGGTCGGGCCTTGGAAGAAGCAATTTGTTATCGAGCTATCTTATTGGGAATAACGAGAACATCTCTGAATACTCAAAGTTTCATATCCGAGGCGAGCTTTCAAGAGACTGCTCGCGTTTTAGCAAAAGCCGCTCTCCGAGGTCGGATCGATTGGTTGAAAGGCCTGAAAGAAAATGTTGTTTTAGGTAGTATGATCCCCGTTGGTACTGGATTCAATGGATTAATACACCTTTTAAGGCAATATAAAAGCATTCCTGTGAAAACAAAAAAGAAGACTTTATTTGAAGGGAAAATGAGAAATATTTTGTTCCACCACAGGGAATTATTTGATTCTTGTGTTTCAAAAAATTTCTATGACACAGCAGAATAATCGTGTAATTTTTAGGATTTAATGATTCGATTCCTGAGAGGGGATTCCACCATTTACCTATAATGGTCCTGTTTTTATATGTCATTTGTTACTAGCAATAAAGAAATAAATAGAATAACGAATAGAAAGAAATTAATTGCTCGGAGCGTGGATCAACGCCCAATCGCAGGGAAAAAAGAAGGTTCCATCGGAACAATTATTTATTTCAAGGTGCCTCATCTCTCTTTTTTCAAAGAAAAAAGAGAGATGAAGTGTGGGGAAAAATGATAATAAGATATTGGAACATTAATTTGGAAGAGATGCTGGAAGCAGGAGTTCATTTTGGTCATGGTACTAGAAAATGGAATCCGAGAATGGCACCTTATATTTCTGCAAAGCGTAAAGGTATTCATATTACAAATCTTACTAGAACTGCTCGTTTTTTATCAGAAGCTTGTGCTTTAGTTTTTGATGCAGCAAGGAAAAGAAAACAATTCTTAATTGTTGGTACAAAAAATAAAGCAGCTGATTCAGTAGTGAGGGCTGCAAGAATGGCTCGGTGCCATTATGTTAATAAAAAATGGCTCGGAGGAATTTTAACGAATTGGTCTACTACAGAAACAAGACTTCAAAAGTTCAGGGACTTGGCAATGGAACAAAAGACAGGAAGACTCAACCGTCTTCCAAAAGGGGATGCGGCTCGATTGAAGAGACAGTTATCTCACTTACAAACATACCTGGGCGGGATTAGATATATGACGGGATTACCCGATATTGTAATAATAATTGATCAGCAAGAAGAATATACGGCTCTTCGAGAATGTATCACTTTGGGAATTCCAACGATTTGTTTAATTGATACAAATTGTGACCCCGATCTCGCAGATATTTCGATTCCAGCAAACGATGACGCTATAGCTTCAATCCGATTAATTCTTAACAAATTAGTATTTGCAATTTGTGAAGGCCGTTCCAGCTATATACGAAATGCTTGATTAATAATAATAATAAAAGAAATAATATTAGATAAAAAAAGTATTTTGTTAACCCAATTAATTTATGGAATCAGTTACTATTCCTCAATTGAATAAAAGAGATAAAAATAATTGTAAAAATTCTGCGATTAGTTCGTATTGAAAAAATATACAATTCAAGTGGGCAAATAAAAAAAAAAGAAGAGAGGGTTGTATCAGTTGAATCAAAATAATTTTTTTAAAAGTTTTCATTCAGAGGTCAATATGAATATGAATGTTCTATCATGTTCCATCAACACATTAAAAGGGTTCTACGACATATCCGATGTGGAAGTAGGCCAGCATTTCTATTGGAAAATAGGGGGTTTCCAAGTCCATGCCCAAGTACTTATTACTTCTTGGGTTGTAATTGCTATCTTATTAGGTTCGGCCATTGTAGCTCTTCGGAATCCACAAACCATTCCGACTGACGGTCAGAATTTTTTTGAATATGTCCTTGAATTCATTCGAGACGTGAGCAAAACTCAGATTGGAGAAGAATATAGTCCATGGGTTCCTTTTATTGGAACTATGTTTCTTTTTATTTTTGTTTCGAATTGGTCAGGGGCCCTTTTCCCTTGGAAAATCATAGAGTTACCCCATGGCGAGTTAGCTGCACCTACGAATGATATAAATACTACCGTTGCTCTATCTTTACTTACGTCAATAGCATATTTTTATGCGGGCCTTAGCAAAAAAGGGTTAGGTTATTTCAGTAAATATATTCAACCAACTCCAATTCTTTTACCCATTAACATTTTAGAAGATTTTACAAAACCTTTATCACTTAGCTTTCGACTTTTCGGAAATATATTAGCGGATGAATTAGTAGTTGTTGTTCTTGTTTCTTTAGTACCTTCAGTGGTTCCTATACCTGTCATGTTCCTTGGATTATTTACAAGTGGTATTCAAGCTCTTATTTTTGCAACTTTAGCTGCTGCTTATATAGGCGAATCCATGGAAGGGCATCATTGACGAATTTTAGAAAGAGTTTTTTTTCTCTTGATCAAGACAATCTATATCTATGCCAAAATCCATTTAGTGAACATAAATATAGACAGATATAGACAAAAATAGCCAAAACAAAACGGTTTATACGAGCTAGAGGAATAATAAAAAATATTACGATAGTAGGGAATTGCAAAAAGGGGGGGGGGAGAGATCTAAAAGATCTTTTTCCTACACCTACAATTTTGTCCCTTTATGACTCCTTCCAATAAATATTCTCTTTATATATATTTTTTTAGATTTTTTTTATTGTTTTCATTCGTGCAATTACAAGGCATAAGGAATCATAATCTAAAAATCTAAATAAGAATTCTTTATTTGTTGTTTACAATGTGAGATTCAAAGAAAAGAGGTTCTATAGAGTAATTCCCCTTTCAGTCATATTTCGTTAATTCAATGATTAATCAAAAGAAAATCTTAATAAATTATATATATATATTTAATAAATCGCATTAATTTAGATCAATCAAATATTTCTATTTCTATGGAATGATTCAGACTAATTCATATATCTCTTTAGGTTAATTATATTCGTGTAAGATAATGCTTAATAAAAGGAAGTGAAGCATTTTTTTTTTTTTGCACTTTCTAAAAAATGAGATTTATAAGAAGAGTAAGAGTAGGATCAAACTAGGAGACTAAGTATATTTAATATAGAATGATTAGAAACCAACTTTCTTTTGTGGATGTTTAAAAAAATGATTTTGACTCTGATTAAATGTAAGATACAAATAATTAGTTTACGTTATGGAAGAAAGACATGTATATGTAATATTAAGTATTAACGAGTTATCTATGAGCTAAAAATGTATCTAATCTGACTTACTACTACTGGGAATTTAGATAGGGATTTCAAGAAAATTCCTTTTTATTTGTAACTTTAAATTGAATAAAGAGAGTGACTCAAGAAAAAGAAAAAAGAACAAAAAGTTCGAATTCACAAAATGTTTGGAACAAAGAAAGAAATAGAAAAACAAAAAATTGGATGAATTCACAAAAAAACTCCACTAATTGGAATAAAAAATCGATATAATATAAAAATAGTTCATATGATTCAATAATATTATTAGTAGTTTTTAGTTACTTCGATTAACTTACAATATTATGGATGGAATTTTAAGGTAGAATTTAATTTCTATTTATTGGCTGATTGTATCATTAACCATTTCTTTATTTTGGTGCGAGGAATTTCTCATGAATCCATTGATTTCTGCCGCTTCCGTTATTGCTGCTGGGTTGGCCGTTGGGCTTGCTTCTATTGGACCTGGAGTTGGTCAAGGTACTGCTGCAGGTCAAGCTGTCGAAGGTATCGCGAGACAGCCTGAGGCAGAGGGAAAAATACGAGGTACTTTATTGCTTAGTTTGGCTTTTATGGAAGCTTTAACAATTTATGGATTAGTTGTAGCATTAGCACTTTTGTTTGCAAATCCTTTTGTTTAATCCTATAACAAAATTCTATTTTTTCTTGCTTGGGGCTTGCTGCTTGGTTTTTCGAATTCTATGAGATTTCCAACCTACAAGCACTTATTTATTGGGACAATAACCCACGGGAAGGACTCATTTTGGGATGAGGAATTCGTATACCGACTCGCTTTCTTCCTCCTTCCTCTTCCCCCCCCCCCTTTTTTTTTTATTCAATCAAATGAATATAAACTAATTGAAATAAGAAATAACTAAATAATAATAATTCGATAAATCAATATAAATAAGAATGACATAACTACAAAAAAAATAATATAGAAAATAAAAACTAGAAAAAATATTTATAATCTAAAATATAGAATAAGTCTGGTCTATAAGAGAAGAGGAGATCCTATGAAAAATGTAACCGATTCTTTCCTTTCTTTGGGTCACTGGCCATCTGCCGGGAGTTTCGGATTTAATACCGATATTTTAGCAACAAATCCAATAAATCTAAGTGTAGTCCTTGGTGTATTGATTTTTTTTGGAAAGGGAGTGTGTGCGAGTTGTTTATTTCAAGAATCGGCTGAATTGAACCAGCTGCACTCTTTTGTTTTAACTAGGACAAGTAGGACAAAAAGGGCGCACGATCCTGCGAATGACTTTTGAATAAATTTCAAATTCATCTTTAAGAACTATAGCATTTCGTGATTCATTGGTAAATAGAATTTGATTCTCTATCAACCACTAATTGAGATTATTAATATGGTTAAAGTGAAACTGTTTGAAGTCCGCCAGACACGGTAAGGTATTCTTTTTATTACAATGTCATATCATAAATGGGTTGAAAAAAAAAATGATTAATTAAAAAATATTTTCGGTATAGAACACTCGTGTCGAAAAAATGATTTGAACCTTTTTTTTTTTCATTTCAATTTTCAAATCAAAAAGAAAATTGAAAAAGAAAATAGGATAATTTCACCTATTGTTATCCAATGTTAAATCGATAACCTATGCATAAAGTAAATTCTTTGGATTTGACGAAAAAAGAAACAACTTTACTGACAATTACTTGTTTGATCAGAAGAGTCCTCTGAATATTCCGATCCGGGATTCATTTCAATATTTTGTTGGAATAGAAATTATGAATAGAAAAAAGAAGATAGGCTCACTTCAGTCAAAAAAGATATGAGAATCTCCCATTCTCATAAGTAATTGAAATAGTTGAGCGTGAGAGCCAAATGAATCGAAAGATTCATGTTTGGTTCGGGAAGAGATGATGGAAATTTTGAAATAAATGGAAAGGTAATCTACTTTCATTAAGTGATTTATTAGATAATCGAAAACAGAGGATTTTGAATACTATTCGAAATTCAGAAGAACTGCGCGGGGGGGCCATTGAACAACTGGAAAACGCCAGAGCCCGTTTACGGAAAATAGAAATAGAAGCAGATCAGTTTCGAGTGAACGGATATTCTGAAATAGAACGAGAAAAATTGAATTTGATTAATTCAACTGATAAGACTTTAGAACAATTAGAAAATTACAAAAACGAAACCATTCATTTTGAACAAGAAAGAGCAATTACTCAAGTCCGACAACGAATTTTTCAACAAGCCTTAAAAGGAGCTTTAGGAACTCTGAATAGTCGTTTGACCAACGATTTACATTTACGTACCATCAGTGCTAATATTGGCATCTTTGGAACGATGAAATAAATAACTGATTAGTCCTTCTGTTATAGGCATTATTTTTTTTTTTCAAACAAATGAAGAAATACTCATGGTAACCATTCGAGCCGACGAGATTAGTAATATTATTCGTGAACGAATTGAGCAATATAATAGGGAAGTCAAGATTGTAAATATTGGTACTGTAC